CCAAAAAGATTTGTGCCAAAATCACAGATGCCAAGAAGAACAGAAGGCCTTGGACTCGTAATGGATCTTGAAGCACTATTTCCGCGTCTCCCTGACCAAACCCTCCTATATTTGGATTACTTGTTAATGGCTGATCAAGCTTGATGGATTCACCTTCTGAAACAAGAAGTTCTGGTCCTGGAGGTATAATATCAACCACTTGACGTCCTTCTGATGCATCAACTATGGATATTTCATATCCCCCCTTTTCTTTACGTGCTATTCTGCTTACTATACCAGCAGATGTAGCATTATAAACTGTATTGTTACTCTTGCTACCATCAGGATAAATCTGACCCCTTCCTCTGTTCCCACCTACATATATGGGATATTTTAAGAAGTGAACGTCTTTTTTCGTCGCAGGGTCGGGGGAAAGAATAGGAAAGACGATTTCACTATATTTCTGACCGGGAACAGGACCTATCACAAGAATATTTCTTTTATTAGGACGATAACACTGAAAAGAAAGATTGCCCATCTTTTCTTTCATTTCGGGAGAAATACGATCAGGGGGGGCTAATTCGAATCCCTCGGGTAAAATAAGAACAGCTCCTACATTCAAAGCTCCTTTTTTACCATTAGCAAGAACTTGTTTCAGTTGCATATCATAAGGAATTCGAACAACTGCTTCAAATACAGTATCAGGAAGTACAGCTTGCGGAACTTCAATATCCACGGGCTTATTAGCTAAATGGCAATTGGCACATACAATTCGTCCAGTTGCTTCTCGTGGATTTTCATAACCCTGCTGTGCAAAAATGGGATATGCATTTGAAATAGATGCTCGAGTTATTACATATATCATGATCGATACATAAATGGATCGAGTCATCTGTTCTTTTACCCAAGAAAAAGTCTTTCTATTTTGCATGGTCCAATCATTGATCCCCGGAATTTCTACAATAAATTTGATAGGTATCTAGTAGAATTCCCTATCCACAAGTTTGCCATTGTATTGATTGTACTGAAAGAATTGTACTATAGTAAGAATACCTTGAAGTAAATAAGGTAGAAGTATAAAGAAAAAGATCTAATAAATTCTTCATTCATTCATTGAATGATAAATTACTACAAGCGAAGGAGATACACGATTTAAAAAATGGAAAATCCAATATTTCACAATTGTATCTAGAATCACTGGAAAAGTGGAAACAAGACCAGATATAATCTGATCATTCTGAGCCAATCCAAAATCGCTGTAGATCGAACCAATCATTAGTTCCCAACCATGGGTCGAGTGAAATCCGATCCATAAATCAGTAACTAAAAGAATCGAAAAAGCTTTGATTGTATCACTTAAGTTATAGAGAAATTCCTGAATCCAAGAATTTAGAATGAAAAGTTCTTCATTACCCAGAAAAAAATAACCACTTAGAATAGCGAAACAGATTAGATTTGTAGAGAAATGCAAAATGATATGGAAATGAGATTCATTGTGTTTTTGGACCAATTGTATTGTTTCCTTGTGCATTCCTATACGAATCCTTTGCATATGTGTCTCCGAGTACTCCTTTATCATCTCGTCCAACAGGAATAGTTCTTCTAATTCCAGAAATTTTTCTAGAACATTTTTCTCTTGAATATCATTCAAAAGGATTTCGGATTGCCTGGTATTCCACCAATTAATAACCCAAGTTTCTAGACATTTATTAAATGAGAGAGAAATCCACCAGGGCAAAAAGAGTATAGACACAAGATATGGGAGGGAAGCCAATGCTTTCTTTTTTTTCATTCTGTATCCATGATGTGAATTGTTAATGAACCTGTTTCATTTGTCGATTCTATCTGAGATTTCTATGAAGCACGAATTATATAACAAGAGCCTATAACTCTAACAAGAAAACAAGAATAAGGTATCGAACCTATGAATCTTTTCCTATTTTTGTTTTTGTGTAAGAATTGAGTCTTTGGATCTAGAATAATCTAGAATAGAACATAGAAGAAGGGCCCTTTTAAAATGAAAAAAAAAAGAAGTAAATATTATTTCCATATTCCAGAGATCACAATTAGGCAAATTGTAACCAATTTTCCCTTCATTTATTCCTTTCGATGAAGACTCGAAAACCCATTTGAACTAACGAATAGAATTTGGATTGAAAGACGAACCCTACCGGAACCGGATCCTTTAATTCTTTTATTTCTATTTTGAATTCGAAAGATTTCACTGTCTAACCGCAGCGCGGGGATAGGGTATCAATTCAAAGGCCTAAAAAGAGGAATTATTTTTTACGAAAACAAAAGACATGTTAGGATATTTGATGAATCTATAATTATTAGACCTTTTACTAGTATAAAGAGTGAAGCTGGACACCATGTGTATGCGTATACAAAATAGTTTCTATTCTCCTTCATATATTTTTTTTTAATATATTCTATTTGATTAGTTATATTTTTGATTAGTTATATTAGATTTTATTAATATTGTTCCATATACGTCCTCCTGCTTTTGAGATGTATTAAGTTCCTTCTCTCATGCTGAGATTTATTCTTCAGTTCATTTCAAAATACTTCAATGGGTACGCGCAAGAAATAGGCCAATTCGGCAGCTTTTTGTTCAATTTCTCGTGGAGTCAAATTCTCATCAGTACGGGTCAAGGGAATAGCTCCTTGGCCCCTGACTTCCATATAAAGAACACGGCGAGGAAAAAGACCCTCTCTCACCTCCATTCTGATTGATTGGATATCTTTCAGAAAGAAACGAAGGAAGACGCGACGATTTCTTCCAGGAAATCCCCAACGAAAAAGGGACATTATCCCTTCTTTTCTATCGAATTGGTCATAACCACTACCTACATTCCATGAAATTGTGCACCACAAATAAGAACTAATGAATAGACCTGCGATCCCATAAAAAGACATCACGATCCCTTGTGGGAAAAAAAGAATTTGCTGATAAGGAAATACGGATATCATATTTTTACCAAGATAACTGGAAGTTCCAACCACTAAGAATCCTAGTGAACCTAAAAAAAGGATAAAGGCCCAGCAAAAATTACTTGTTTTTCGAGACCCTGTTATAAGTTCTATCCATATATGTTCTGATCGCCAGTTCATACTATACTAGATCCAGTTGCATTCGATTGGAATTGAGAGAATAATCCAAAAGGATTTGACTCGACTTTTATTGCTTGATCCCGAAGTAACTTTCATCAACTAGCAGCATTCCGACAGGAACTCTTAGGAATAATTGGTTAGATAAATTGAGTTTCTATTTCAAATATTTTTCAAAAAAGATTTGCTGATCATTTTGAATTTAATCATTTAATTGATTAAGCTATAACCGCATATACATGCATTAATGCGTATATTATGCATCGGCATACATAACAAAACAACTCTTCCATTTGTTTTCGGAAAAGCCACATATCATATATCCTACCATATTACATTAAAAAAGTATCTGTATGATGATCCAGTTTTGAAATAAATTGATGAGATTTGGTCCCATCATATTTAGACAATCTTATTTCTTTGGACATAAAGAGATAAAGAAGCCATTGCGATTGCCGGAAAAACTAGGGCCACTACAGGAACAAAAATAGAGGGAAGGTTAAAATCTATCATAGAATGGGTACCTCAATTTCATATTTGTACCTATTATAATTATAAAGATATCTTATGATAAGTCTATCTATTAGATAGAATATTAAGATAATATTAATATGAAATATTTCATAACCAATAACGAATGTAGAACTCAATGAAGTGTACCTATTCCTCTTTCTACACGAATATTTATGAGAATCCGCTTTAAGAAATTGGATTCTTCTTCTCCCATCTTTATCTTCATCGTCTTTCTATCTTTCCTTTCATCAAAACACCTTTTTTTCTTTGAAAGGAAAGATAGAAAAGAGTTTCTTATGAGTTCCCGACTTTAACCAATCTTATCCAACAAACAGGGATTCCTAGTGAAAAACGGGGATTTTCGCTAAATAGAAAGAACTTCTGTATTCTTATTATTTGTTATTTGAATATTTCTATTTTCTTTCTTTGATTTGAGATTTCTTATTCCTTTTTATTTTTATTTAATATTTTCTTTTCATTTTTTCGATATCTTTTTTTATCTATTTTTCGTTGTTCTATATATGAATATGTCAAAAGGACGGAGAAATTTATTTTTATTTCCCGGATTTCTCGGAAGGAGAAAGAAATTCTTTTTTATCTTGTCAATAGAGGGATGCTTATTCCTAATCAGGAAGAGAGGTAGAATAAAAAAGGGATCCGGGTCAAAAAGTCATTATCCAAAACTTCTAACTCTTACTACATTTATAACGGATGTCTCCAAAGAAAATACCATCTTCTTAGTTTTATTTTTTTTTCATTATAATGAACTAAATGCGTATGCGCTACAAATAAAAATAACTGAAGCTAGTGCTATACTTCCATTTGAAAATGAAGAATTTCAATCTTTTTTTTTAATCTTGATTCAAGGGAAGGAAACCATGTAGCTGAAATAACTCATTCAGAACACCTTTTAAAGGATTACGTGGTACGATTGGGTCGAATAAGCCCTTATCGAATAAATACTCAGCTACCTGTGAACCGTCGGGTACTGTCTTTTTCAATGTTTGTTCAATTACTCTTTTACCCGCAAACGCAATGTAGGCATTAGGTTCAGCAATAATGATATCTCCCAACATACCAAAACTTGCTGTAACTCCGCCAGTTGTAGGAGATGTAAGGATTGATACATAGAATAACTTTTTATTTAATTGATAATCATATAAAGCAGAAGATATTTTAGCCATTTGCATCAAGCTCAAACTCCCTTCTTGCATGCGTGCTCCTCCAGAAGCACACACAATAATGACAGGTAGAGATCGATTAGTAGCATACTCGATCAAACGGGTGATTTTCTCACCTACTACGGATCCCATACTACCTCCCATAAACTGAAAATCCATAATTCCCATTGCTATGGGAATACTATTTAGTTGACCTACGCCCGTTTGAACAGCTTCAGTTAAACCCGTTTTTATTTGATAAAAAGAGATGCGATCTATATAAGGTTCTTCCTCTGAATGAAATTCAATGGGGTCCATAGAAACCATATCTTCATCCATAGGTTCCCAAGTGCCAGGATCTATAAAGAGTTCGATTCTATCTGAACTACTCATTTTCAAATGATATCCGCAGTGTTCACAAATATTCATTTTTGAACTAAAAAATTTTTTATAATTTAATCCATAACAATTCTCACATTGAACCCATAACTGTTTGTATTTTGTATTTATATCGAAATCATTAGATCTTTCTATTCTATTGAAAGAACTACTACTAGTTTTGATACTAGAATTTCCACTTTCAATACTACTTAGATTTTCCGTACAAATGAAACTAAAAATGTAACTGTCGATACCACTGTAAATGTCACTATTGATTTCAAAATGAAGATAACTATCAATGCAACTATTAATGTGATTATTCCAATTAGATTGAGTATCATACATGGAATAATAATAGTAGTAATTACTACTATTAGACCCACTATTCAAATAACTAGAAAAAAGAATCTCTAGTTCACTCAAACTAGCATTGTCAATATCAAAAATCTGATTTTCAATATCAAAATATACAGAATAAGTGTCACCATTACTATTTCTAACTAAAAAAGTATGATCAGAGATCAAACTCCAAATATTCCTGTTATCAAATAAATAATTTAGATAATTAATATTACTGAAACTATAACTATCCCAACTAGGAATCTTTTTCTCCGCATCATTTAGAATAGTTTCTTCACTTCCACTGGTATGTCCAAGAGCATCAAGACTATCATCCATTGATTTACTTAGTCCACATCTATGTTCTAACTTCTTGTTAGACAACATAGAATTTAACCAACATTTTTCCATAGATTCTTTCTGCCCCCTATTTGATAAAAACCTAATACTAATAGATGAATAGTCATTCGATGAAGAAAAAATCATTTTACTATTTTTTTTTCTTTTTATTTCTCATCAGAATTCAAATGAAGTATATGATCCAATAATTCAGATTGTTAATGAAAAACGAGCAAGTCTTGAAAAGAAAAGATTCTCTTTTTGAGGAATCCGGTGAATCATTTCAATATTATGATAGAGATTATGATAGAATCTTTTCCTCAAAAAAAGATATATGATATATAAAGTATAAAGACAGGTTTTTCTCATGTAAAACTTTCAATTCTCATCAAAAAGATACATAGTTGTTTCTTCCCATAAATTAAAAATGAATTATCGTCTCGTAGAATCTCGTGTCATATAGTCAAATAAGAAAATGAGTTTATATTACAACAGGGAACGAAAAAGACAATAGGGAACGAAAAAGACAATATACAGGATAGGGGTATAAGGAATCCTTCCCTTGGCTTGATCTATGGCCTGAAACTAAAGAATATAAAAGGATCCACCAATCCAATCCCAAGGATCCATAATTCAGCCTATGGCTCCAACAATAAATAATAGAATAGATAAGTTGTTTAGTCTTCCTTCGATCTTATTTTCTTATGTTTAGATTTTGTATATACTTGTATATTGTATTGTATATCGTAAGGTCTGTACATATAAAAAAAGATATATGTAAATACACAAAGACCCTCCTAGTTCATAGTATAGTATTAGTATAAGATGTTTATTCTTTATCCGATTTGGCCCAATCTTTCTTTTTTTGAGGAAAAGATTGGGCCAAGTTTCATTGCAATCAATTAGGAGAACAAACAGGAATTGCTGAATTATACGCGCTTATTTTGTCTCTATATCTAGCTTATCCACTGGATCGAACTCGAATGTGATCTCTTTCCATATTTCACAAGCAGCGGCTAGCTCAGGGCTCCATTTGCTAGCTTCACGAATAATCTCATTACCTTCACGAGCAAGATCGCGTCCCTCATTACGAGCTTGTACACATGCTTCTAAAGCCACCCGATTAGCTACTGCACCGGGTGCATTTCCCCAAGGGTGCCCTAAAGTTCCTCCACCGAACTGTAGTACGGAATCATCCCCAAAGATTTCGGTTAGGGCAGGCATATGCCAAACATGAATACCCCCTGAAGCCACGGGCAGAACACCTGGCATAGAGACCCAGTCTTGAGTGAAAAAAATACCACGACTTCGATCTTTTTCAATAAAATCATCACGTAACAAATCAACAAAACCCAAAGTCATCTCACGTTCCCCCTCCAGTTTACCCACTACTGTACCACCGTGAACATGATCTCCACCAGACATACGTAATGCTTTAGCTAGTACACGAAAATGCATACCATGATTTTTCTGTCTATCAATAACTGCATGCATTGCGCGATGGATGTGAAGAAGTAGACCATTGTCGCGGCAATAATGAGCCAAGCTAGTATTTGCGGTGAACCCCCCAGTTAAGTAGTCATGCATTACGATAGGAACTCCCAATTCTCTGGCAAATACCGCTCTTTTCATCATTTCTTCACATGTACCCGCAGTTGCATTCAAGTAATGTCCTTTA